CTTCCAAATAATTCCCGCAGTAGATCCGGACCAATTTTTTTCTGATCCTTCGATAAAAAGATTCATTCTCTTCATAAAAAAGAGGAGGTAGAATCAATAAAGATTTCTTTTTCGATTCATCTCTGGAGTTGAATACCTTATTCAAGAATTTTTTTTGATCTAACCCGTAGGAATCAATAGAAAAGGCAAATCTCCTATGATACACCAGATCCGGCCCGGTTATTGATAGAGTGAATAGATCTGCCATTTCTTGAAATCTCTCTTCTGATTCAAAATCATGGTGTAACGTGTATCCCCCCTTGTTCCGGCCATGGAATAGATGAAATAAATAAAAAAATGGATTTTTGTTCAAGAATGAAATCTTATTGGAACTGTCCATATCCGGTGCATCCTTCGGAACCATATCAGATCCCGGATCTGATGAAATAGGATGAATTGAGACGGTATTTTGTAAATACGTAATTATCTTGAATATATCAACCATTTCTTTATTTTCCGATCGCCTGGAAAGAACAAAAGAAACATCCTGTTTTTTCTTCAAAAATTTCTGATCTCTAGTGGACCTCTCAGTAGGATTCGAACCCAGATGAAGTTCTGACCATCTGTCAGAGAAAAAAGAACGAATTGATCTTGTAGGATTCCCAAGAAATTCTTCGATTTCTTCCGGAAGCAGATGATTAATCATCTGCTTCTCACGTTCCGCGAATAGCCGGGACATTGAGGAAGATCCAAAAAGGCATTTCGGGAATCGATCTGATTCTATCTCTGTTCCTTCCGTTTGAAGAAAGGAAGGATCCCAAAGAATCGATCTTTCTTTTTGAATATTTGACAATGCATTCCGTACCTTGCTAAAAAACCGATCCTTGTTTACCAACCACACATTGTCTAACCAAATCAAATTCTCTCTCGATACGTTCCTCAAAAAATCCGATTCGTGCTGATTCTTTCCCCAACTAACGAAGAGATCTTGGTGGAATTGCCACATATGAAATTGAGCACAATTTTGCAAAGAAATATCCCACTTGTTTCTCGAGAAGAGATGGGAAACATGCTCAATATAATTTGATTGAATAGTTGCCTCAGCTCCTTGTTGTTTGAAGAACCCCCCCCCTTCCATTGGTCTTTTTTCACGAAAAGCAGACATGAGATAACAAATCAAGTCTTTCCCTAAGACTTCGAATAGCTGTCCCGAATTCAAGTTGAGTATGTTTCGCTTCTTCCTCGGAGAAAGACGATCAAACAATTCCCAATCATGGTCCTTGCGGATCATATCATCCGTATAGGATAAAAAAAGAAACTCCAGATATTTGCTATCTTTCTCTTTGAATGAGATCTCAATTCCAACTACGGTTTTATTAGATACCTTACAACTAGAATCCCTCTTTTTTCCGATCCGGTTCCTCCACCACCGCGAACCCCGGTTAGATTCAGGCATGATACACTTTTTATTTATTGGGAGAACCCAAGTACTCTCTTGCGAATCCATGAAACAACTCTCAGAAATATTTTTCCCTTTTGGAAGATACAGGGGCGAAACAATCAACCTATTGATATTGCAAGACCAAAAAGATTCTTCCAATGTCTCATTTCTGGGTCCAATGGAATTCATAGGTATAGGAAGAAGCCCCATCAAATAGAGATTTTTTCTTTCGACAATCTTTCGATTGTTAATACGAGATATAAGGACCGCTACTACAAGCAGTATTATACCTTTGATCGTGAAATATCGATTGCTTCTTAAACCCTGTGAATCACGTGAAAGTAGGATACTCCAAATTCGGGGGTCAAAGAGTTTCATAAAACGTTCTTGGTGGAAAAGAATGTGAGTGAAAGATCCCACTGAATCGAATTTGGTCCATGAATCTAAGAAATAGTGAGAATTCTTGATCTCTCTCAATATCTCTCTCAATTCGAAGATCCAGGATTTGAATTGATGTCCTCTCATTGATTCCTCCTAAAGATTTCATTTCAATTGGAATTTGGTTATTTACGATGTACGATGATCCCTGTTAAGCATCCATGGCTGAATGGTTAAAGCGCCCAACTCATAATTGGCAAATTCGTAGGTTCAATTCCTGCTGGATGCACGCCAATGGGAACGTTCAATAAGTCTATTAGAATTGGCTCTGTATCAATGGAATATCATCATCCATACATACCGAATTGGTATGGTATATTCATACCATAACATATGAACAGTAAGAACTAGAATTCTTATTGATACTGGAACTCATAGGGAAGAAAATGGATTTATGGATGGAATCAAATATGCAGTATTTACAGAAAAAAGTATTCGGTTATTGGGGAACAATCAATATACTTCTAATGTCGAATCAGGATCAACTAGGACAGAAATAAAGCATTGGGTCGAACTCTTCTTTGGCGTCAAGGTAATAGCTATAAATAGTCATCGAGTCCCGGGAAAGGGTAGAAGAATGGGACCTATTATGGGACATACAATGCATTACAAACGTATGATCATTACGCTTCAACCAGGTTA